ATTATAGATTCTGGGAGGCAATTCTAATTGGTCAATAAAAATATATTGAAATGCTAGTTCTTTTTTTTTTTTTCTTAGGTTAACTAATCTATTATGAAAAGGAAAAAGGGGTAAAGTAACTTGATGTTGATTGTTCTCTAAATTGAACGTTTCTTCTTCTACATGTAGAAAAGGAATAAATAAATTAATCAAATTCCGGGAGGCTTCATGAAGTGCTTCTTTAGGAGTTAAACTTCCATTTGTCCATATTTCTAGAAAAAGAATCTCTTGTTTTTCACTCCCATTCCCATAAGAATAAATACTATGATTCGCGTTTTGAACAGGCATGAATACTGCATCTATAGGATAACTTCTGTCTTCAAAGTTATTTGACATTTTTAGGCTATATCCGCGATTCCTCTCGATTTTTAATCCAATACACAAATATATTGGTTCCGTTAAGGTAGCTATATGCTGTGTATTATCAACTATTTCCACAGAGGGCGGTAAAATTATGTCTCGAGCAGTTATATATCCGGGACCTTTGACACAAATAAGCGCGTTGCGCGGTCCGTATAGATTACTTCTTAATACAATCTCGTTCAAATTCATTAAAATTTCATGTACTGATTCTTGAATACCTACTATGTTAGAATAGTCATGTGGTATGTTCTCAGATTTTGCACGTGTAATACATGTTCCTTCTATTTCGCCAAGTAAAGCTCTTCGCATCGCAATGCCTATTGTGTCGGCTTGACCTTTCATAAGTGGAGACAGAATAAAGCGTCCATAATAAAGACGCTTACTGTCTCTTCTTGATTCAACACACTTCCACTGTAGTGTCCGAGTAGATACTTTGACTTTCTCTCGAACCATAGTAATTTTATTTGATGAGATCATTGAATCGTTTATTTCTCTTGAAACCCTTTCAGCTTTTATTTAGTTCTATACACGTCTTTTTTTAGGGGGTCTACAACCATTATGTGGCATAGGGGTTACATCTCGTACGAAACTTAAAAGTATACCGCTTCTACGAATAGCTCGTAATGCTGCATCTCTTCCCAGTCCAGGGCCTTTTATCCTTACCTCAGCTCGTTGCATACCTTGATCCACTACTGCTCGAATAGCATTTCCTGCTGCGGTTTGAGCAGCAAAAGGTGTTCCTCTTCTTGTACCCCTGAATCCACAAGTACCCGCGGAGGACCAAGAAATAACCCGACCCCGTACATCTGTAACGGTTACAATGGTATTGTTGAAACTTGCTTGAACATGAATAACTCCCTTTGGTATTCTACGTACATTTTTACGTGAACCACTACGTGTATTTTTACGTGAACCAATTCTTAATATAGGTTTTGCCATATTTTTTCATTTCACAAGAAATATATGGATATATCCATTTCATGTCAAAACGGACTTTTTTTTGCCAGCTCCTTGGAAGTGCCCTTTCCTTTATTTTATTTCCTTTAGTAAGATTATCCTTGTCTTTGTTTATGCCTCGGGTTGGAACAAATTACTATAATTCGTCCCCTCCTACGGATTAGTCGACACTTTTCACAAATTTTACGAACGGAAGCCCTTATTTTCATAGTTATTATTCCTTAATTCTGTGAATATACTTATTGTTTTATTGGACGCAAGAAAGGTTTCTTGATATTTTTTAATCTTTAATTGTATCTTCGTGAAAGGAATGTTTAAATTGAAAAAACCACTTACTCTTTTGAATCCTTGTTATGGAGTCTAGAAAGCGGCTGTCCCCTGATTAACTTATACCTAAGAACTTGCTAAAATTTTTATTTTTAGCAGGGGTGGTATTACACAACCCCCTTTTTTAACAAATGGTAAATTCCGGATATCCAATTTTTATATTAGAAGGATTACCATATATAACACAAAATTTCTCCACCGATTCTTTTTAGTCTAGCTTCTCGGTCTGTCATTATACCTTGAGAAGTCGAAAGGATTACAATTCCTATTCCGCCTAAAATTCGTGGAATTCGTTGAGAGTTAGAATAGATTCGTAGACCCGGTCGACTTATTCGCTTTAAATTTAAAATAGTTTTATAGGATTCTTTCTTATTTCGTCTATGTTTTAGGGTTAAAATCAAAAAATATTGATTGTTTTCACGATGTTTCCTTACGTTTTCGATAAAACCCTCCCGTAAAAGTATTTTAACAATGCTTTCGGTGATGTTAGTCGACCCTATCCGAACTGTTCCTTTTCTATTCATGTCAGCATTTCGTATAGAGGTTATTATATCAGCAATAGTGTCTTTCCCCATGATAAGTTAAAATTCCTTATTGTTCTATAATTTTGATATAATCAACATGTTCTTTTTCTTTTATTTATATATAGATATAGACGAATTATATATTAATATATGAATTAAATTATTAATATTTTTTTATTATTATTAAGGGTATATGCGTGATACACAATCTATTAATTAATTTTATTTCAATACCATTTTTTAAATCCTATACTAACTATCGATATTTAGGTCTTATAAGACCTCAGGAGCTAATGAAACTATTTTAGTAAAGTTTAATTGTCTCAATTCCCGTGGGATCGCCCCAAAAACTCGAGTTCCTTTTGGATTCCCTTCTTGATCAATGACAACTGCGGCGTTGTCATCATATCGTATTATCGTCCCATTGTTACGTTTGAGTTCTTTACAAGTACGTACAATTACTGCTCTGATCACTTCTGATCTTTCTAGAGGAGTATTCGGTATTGCTTCCTTGATTACAGCAACAATAACGTCACCAATATGAGCATATCGGCGATTACTAGCTCCTATTATTCGAATACACATCAACTCTCGAGCCCCGCTGTTGTCTGCTACATTCAAATAGGTTTGTGGTTGAATCATATCATTTTTTTGTATCTCTTCTTTTAATACAAAGGACGAAGTAAAAAAATATTGTTTGTCAAAAAAAATAAAACCGATAATCTTTTTTTTCCTTAAATGTTATTTAGCTTTTTCATTCTATATTCCTATTCAGAAATAATGAATTGGGTTTTTATAGGCATTTTTGATGCCGCTATTGAAATAGCTTTTCTGGCTATATTTTCGGGTACACCACCCATTTCATAAAGGATTTTACCTGGTTTAACCACAGCTACCCAATACTCCGGGGATCCTTTACCAGAACCCATACGCGTTTCCGCCGGTCTTACTGTAACTGGTTTGTCTGGAAATATACGTACCCAAATTTTTCCCCCACGTCGTACATTTCGTGACATTGCTCGTCGCCCTGCTTCTATTTGTCTAGATGTGATCCAAGCGGGTTCAAGTGTTTGAAGAGCATATCTGCCAAAACAAATACGATTCCCACGAGAAGATATTCCTTTTAGTCTTCCTCGATGTTGTTTACGAAATCTGGTTCTTTTTGGGTTATAGTTGATGGTTTTTTTCTAAATTAGAAATCCCATCTCTACTACAGAACTGAACGTGAGAGTTTCTTCTCATCCAGCTCCTCGCGAATAAAAGTACTAAAAAAGATTGTATTAATATATAGATGTAGTTAATGATTAATCCTATTAATCATGGTCTTTTTTGGCATTTCATCTGATCTCTTCTAAATTTGTGTATGTCTTTTTCAAAATGGAATCCAAGATGAATTCTATTTATATTTATTTAAAAATAACGTAATATCATTATCTCGAATGTCGTTTTTGTTAGAGTTAGAGTATTTTAACAAAATCCTTATTTTCTTTTATCTTTTTCATTTTTTATTACTTTTTTTATTTGAAAAAAATTTCGCCGGCGAATATTTACTCTTTCAATATCTATATCTATTTAAGTTTGATGTTTATCCCACGGGGTCTCAGAATAAAAATCAGAATAGATAATAAAGTTTATGGTTTATTCCGCCATCCTGTCCAATGAATTACTAAGATTTATTTTTCAATTGAATCCTCTATATTCATGGGTTCCGTCGTTCCCATCGCCTCTTGATTAATCATTAGGCCCGAATTCTACAATGGAGCTCTTACCTGAAATTTTTAATTTCATTTTTTAATTTATTTTAGAGTCAATTTTCTCAGTTTTTATTGGCTCAAGGCTCTTAATTTTTTGTTTTCAGAACGAACAGATTTATTTAATTATTATGAATGAATCTGTATTCATGCTTTATTACATTGTTTTTATTACAGTGACCTCATAGACTTTCCAAATTGGAATAATAGATCATTAATATTCAAATTTTTTCTCTCTTTCTTTCATCCTTCCGTTTATCCGCATACCTTTCAATTACCTTTCATAACTTAATAATAATATTTCGTTATTCTTTTTTTTTTTTTTGTAAAAAAAAATTCAGTTGCTACAATTATATGATCAGTCTATCATATCTTGACTTATTTTTTTTGGATCCAGATAATGCGAAGCAATGAGTTGCTTAGGTTATTTATTAATGCTATAGTTATTAGTTTCTCTTATCTTATAGGTAAGTTCTTTTTTATTTTTTTTTCTTAGTCTAATCGAATCCTAAACTAACGAGTCACACACTAAGCATAGCAATTATATCAAAGGAGTTTTGATGGAAATTTTTATTCAACCTTATAGAATTGCTGATTTTTTCTTAAACAAAAAAATAAGACTGTAATTTTTTTGCTGTCTGTATAGTGTTATACTAACATAGTTTTAGTTTTTTTATCCTTGGATAAAATGTAAAGACAAATAAAGTTTGTTATTCTTCGTCTACGAATATCCAAATTTTTATTCCTAAGACCCCATAAATAGTTCGAACTGTATAGGAACAATAATCAATTTTAGCTTCAATTGTTTGTAAAGGAACTCTGCCTTCTCTTATCCATTCAACACGTGCAATTTCTTTTCCGTCGATACGTCCTGCAATTTGTACTTGAATTCCTTTTGTATTCGCCTGTTCAGTTAATTCAATAGCTTTTTTCATTGCTTTTCGAAAAGAAACGCGGTTTTTTAATTGGCCAGCTATAAATTCTGCAAGAATATTAGGATGCCCATACGGATTGGAAATTCTGGTAATAGCAATATTGA